TAGCTTCGGACTAGAAACTGAAGATCAATTAAAATGTGAATCCGACGGATTTGTTTTTGATAATTCATGAGGGAGATTCTCATATTTTATTTCTCCAATTCAATTAGATGTCAAATCTAGAAATAGACTTTTTTGTGGTTGTCGAAGATGTTTTTTTTGTTGGAAACCCCCCTTTTTTTTCATTTTAAAGAGTTGAATTGGTTAGTCCTCCAGTAACAAGTAACAAAGATAGCAGTAATAGATACTATTTGATGACAGAAACAAAGGCTCTTTCGTGGCTAAATTACAAGGATAGAGTTTTCTATTAAAATAGAATATGGAAAGACAAAAAAACTGTGGAACCCTAGTTTCGAGTGATCTCATATCCTTTTTATTCTCGTTGTAGATAGTAGAGGAATGGAACCCACTACTAAATCTAATGATTTAAAATAAAAAAAAAAGTAAAGGGCATTCTAAGGTAACTTTTCTTTTATTCTAAAATCAAAAAATGAAAAATAGAATAAATTAGATACAATAAAAAAGGGGTGTATAGTTTTCCGATTTTCTTCCATATAAATTCAAAGTTGAATGAAGTTAAACAACAAAGTTCTTTTTTCTTTTTTTTTTATGGTTTTTTTTTAATATTAATCATTATTTTCATTATTTTATTAATATTATTTTTGAATTTTATATTTCTAATTTTTGATATTTCTAATTATTAAATATTTCGAATATAAATAGAATATTTATAGAATATAAACAATAAATAGAAATATTCTATAATTAGAAATATCAAAAATGAAAATATTTTTTGGATTAGTTTACTCAACTCACGAGTTGCTCAAAAAATCTGTTGATTTTGAATCACAGGATGGATAGAATAGATGTCACAAGTGATGAATTGATTTCTTACCTATGTCACTATATTTTTGTTCGTCTGTAATGATTGATTGATAAATCCAAGATTTTCCATTGTATCTCTCAAGTGGTATTTTTGCTTATTCTACTATTCGATTTTTTTTTCTCTCAAAAATGGAAACTTAGGGAAGTGCTTTGTAAACATATGTATAAAAAGAACTTATTTCACTTAGCTTCTTTATGCCCACTATAACTAGTTATTTCGGTTTTCTACTAGCGGCTTTAACTATAACCTCAGCTCTTTTTATCGGTCTGAGTAAGATACGACTTATTTAATTTGAAAATTTGAATTGAATTGGAAATTTTTTGATACTCTAGATATTCTATAGTTCCTTACCATGTCAATTTCCAATTCTTGATCATTGAGATTCATGGTCGTCAATACAGATTAATATTTAAGGATATATATTACCTCCCCCTTTCCCTTTCAAACAAAAAAGAATGATTGAAGTTTTTCTATTTGGAATTGTGTTAGGACTAATTCCTATTACTTTGGCTGGATTATTCGTAACTGCATATTTACAATACCGACGTGGTGATCAGTTGGACCTTTGATTAATTAACATCTCTTTTGTTTATTGACCTCCTATTTCTTTGTTTTAATCCTAATCCGCAGGAGGTCAAATTCAGACTTTAGACTGCTGTTCAATTATTTCATTGTCATTCTCGATCTAACAAGAATGGAATCACGCTCTGTAGGATTTGAACCTACGACATCGGGTTTTGGAGACCCGCGTTCTACCGAACTGAACTAAGAGCGCTTTTTATTTTCATAATAATAATAATCAATTTTATGTGACCCCAATACATCTTGCATGCATATACTATATCAATATATATATCAATATATATTGATATATATATGTATCTCCAATTTGAATCGGTCTCTCAATTGATCCCTTGTTACTCCTCATATGATAAGTACTAGTTAGGGATAGGGATGACAGGATTTGAACCCGTGACATTTTGTACCCAAAACAAACGCGCTACCAAGCTGCGCTACATCCCTTTCAATTGGTTTCCAGTGTCATTGTAAAGAATCTTTGTCTTGTTTTCCACATTTTTCTTTTCTCCGTTGATAGATATATATCTATTATCCTGTCATTTTTTTTCTTATTCTATAATTTTAGTCTATATTATAGGATATGAAAAATGAAAATATTCTAATTCTCTAAAATAAGAATAAAATTAGAATATTGAATTAAAAAAAAAAAAAAAAAAAAATAGAATAAAATAGATAATATATATCTATTATAGAATATTAGATATTCTATATATCTGGATAATATCTACATATCTATATAATAATAGTAATAGACTTAAGAATACAAAAATTCTTATAATAATCAAAATCATAATAATCAAAGACTTATTAAGAAATAAGTTAAATAGAAATAATAAAAAATAGGAAATTCCCCTAAAATGGAAATACATTTTTATGGAATGTTCGGGCAGAAATAGACCTTTTTATTAGAAAAAAAAAAGCTATCGAATGAATCGTTGTACATTTCAATTTGAATTAGGAATTCGGCCGAAAATCCAAGTGGTTATTAACGTAATAACCATCTGATCATATTCCTATATGAAATTATGTATTACAAATTACAATAAAGAAAAAGGGAGGATTAAAAATGCGAGATCTTAAAACATATCTCTCCGTGGCACCAGTGGTAAGTACTCTATGGTTTGGGGCTTTAGCGGGTCTCTTAATAGAAATCAATCGTTTTTTTCCGGATGCATTGATATTCCCCTTTTTTTCATTCTAGTTATTGGCGCGGGAAGGGGTGAAGAAGATTAGAGATCCAATCAAATATCTGCGATTAATCCCCCTCTTCTTTTTTTTTTTTTTTAGAATTCGATTCGAATAGAAAAAGTTAGAAAAGAAAAAGAATAAAGGTGGATTCGGCCTCGGTGAAACTCGGAATCTGGTACAGGCTTCAATGGAATTGAATGAATAATTCAATTCCATTTCCATTCTTAAAAGAGTGAGACCAGAAATGGAAATAGAATGGCTAGGGTGGGGGCAACAATATCATAGAAGATACTTAAATGAAAACTGAAATACTGTACTGCGATTCAAAAAATCGTTTGAAATCATTGTATTACTTAAATTTTCCTGTACTATGTTAATTGAAACGAAATCTTTCATAATTTGATTTAGAATTATCAACTTTTACTTTTTTTTTCATTCCTTTCTTCTTCTTCGCTTCGAATCCTAAAATAGAATAGAAGAGTTAAGTGAATCAAAAACCAAAAGAAAAGGAGGTTCATGGCCAAGAGTAAAGATATCCGAGTAAGGGTTATTTTGGAATGTACCTGTTGTGCTCAAAAGAGTGTTAATAAGGAATCAACGGGTATTTCCAGATATATTACTCAAAAGAATCGACACAATACGCCTAGTCGATTAGAACTAAGAAAATTCTGTCCTTGTTGTTGCAAACATACGATTCATGCAGAGATAAAGAAATAGAAAAAACGGATCTCTTGTGTGTCACCCTTCCAAGGAATATGAAAAATGATCCATTTCTCATATATATTTTCTAATTTATATTCTAATTTATATATTAAATATATATAAATTAGATTATATATAACATATAACATCTATTTAATTATAGAACAAAATCCATTTAATTATAGAACAAAAAAAGTAAGAAAATCAATAAAATAAAACAAATCCTTTTTTTTTGTAAGAAATAGGATTCTCGGGAAAGGAATAAACAAATCATGGATAAATCTAAGCGACTCTTTCTCAAACCCAAGCGATCTTTTCGTAGGCGTTTGCCCCCGATCCAATCGGGGGATCGAATTGATTATAAAAACATGAGTTTAATTAGTCGATTTATTAGTGAACAAGGAAAAATATTATCTAGACGGGTGAATAGATTGACCTTAAAACAACAACGATTAATTACGATTGCTATAAAACAAGCTCGTATTTTATCTTCGTTACCTTTTCTTAATAATGAAAAACAATTTGAAAAAGGCGAGTCGACCGCTAGAACTACTACCGGTTTTAAAACAAAAAAAACTAGAGTTATTCTTCAATTGAATTCACAAATTTGAATTGAAACTCAAATCAAATGTGGATTGATGTTTTGTTCGAAAACTACGACAATCCAATTTTGGTTGTTGTGTTGTAAGAAAAAAGATAATCGGTGAAGAAGAATCAATCTTTTTTTATTGAGCGTGGTTGTTCGTTTTGATGACTTTCTCATATCAATTCTATTTTAGCATACAAATACCTACTCTACTACCTTCCCGGAGTTCATTCTCCGGGGAATTCTTATTTTATGATCTCGTTGGCAATCATAAAAAGGCAATTCCCCTTTAATATAGCTATTTGTGCAACTATTTTACGATTAAGAAGCAATTGCCTCTTGTACAGATTATACAATAAATTACGATAACTATTGTATATTTTTTTTGGATTCTTACCAATTACTGCATTTATTCGATTGATCCACAAACCGCGAAAACCTCTTTTTTTCCTATTTCTATCCCGATGAGCCGAAACCAAAGCTTTTATTTTCTGTTGAGTACTAGTTCGAGTAAGTCTTGAATGAGCCCCACGAAAGCTTGATGTAAATAAACGAATTTTTGTCCTACGTTTCCGAGCTATATTTCCTCGTTTAATTCTGGTCATTGAATAAATGATACTTTGATGAATAACTATTAGATTTCTTTTCTTTCAGTTATTCTTTTTCCCTTCCTAGTCTATTAATAACAAAAATGGATTCTTCCAATGTATAAAGTAAGAATTTCAATGGCTTCTTTTGCTACTATAACCTTCCCGACCACGATTTTTTACTTTTGATTTTGAAGCATTTAACCTCGAAATAAGAAAGTGTATTGAGAAAAAACATAGTAAATAAAATAGAAATAGAGAAATAAATAGTGGGTTCCATCGTTTCTATGATTACTTTTTAAACGGCGAGATCTTCTCTATACACCGGAGCCCCTTCCTGGATTTAATCAATATTATTGTTAACTTGTACAGTTCACACTCTTTGGCTCTACCCATGAAATATCTAGTAATAGGTCTTTCACAACGAAATCTAGCTATACAGTAACGGTATTTAAGTATGAAGATTAGCTGGGTAGCTGACCCTCTTAGTCCGTTCTTGCAAAAATAAAAATAAGAGCATAATTTTTCCGCTTTTTAATTGAAATATAGGATTTCCCCCGCTTAATGGGTAAGCATTTGCTACCAATGGGGAAATTTTTCTCATCTTAAATTGCAAATTGAGGTGATTGGGTTTGCACCAATCGAAACCATAAATTTGATACACAATAGAAGAATATATATATATATATCTATATATCTATATATTATTTATTATTAATTTTATTATAAATTTAAATTTTATAGATTTTTTTAAGTTAAGATAGTGAATGGAGCTCTTCCATTCACTATCTTAACCGATCCACCGATACTGGAAAATCTTTTTTCCTTTCTTTTCTCTTAGTCTATGATCTGAACGAGTCGCACATACACCCTAGTACAGGTTCCTCGGCGCTGAGGACATCCCCGAAGAGCGGGGGATTTCGTGACATTTCGGATTGGCTGTCTTGTGTTTCTAATAAGTTGTTTCATAGTTGGCATGGTGAGTCGTATACATAATGAGTTGGTTTAGATCAATCTTAACCCGATGATTATGAATCAGTTCTATTCTATTAATAGATTAATTAATAGAAAGATTTTTAGAAATATTATAGAAATATTCTAATAAATCCGGTAAGAAGATAAGAAGATTAGATTAATAAGAAAAAAAAAATATCAAATCGTGTATTTGCGCGGAATCCTTGCTGCTAATTTTTTATTCAACCGCTACAAGATCAACAATTCCGTGGGCTTGGGCTTCTGCTGCTGACATAAAAACATCCCTTTCCATGTCTTCGGATACAAGCCATAAAGGTTTGCCCGTTCTTTGTACATAAACCCTTGTGATAGTTTCGCGCATCTTCAGTAGTTCTTCCGCTTCCAGGATAAATTCTCCCGTTTGTGCCTCATAAAAAGAACTAGCGGGTTGATGGATCATTACCCTGATGATATAACTCTCTCTCGCCTTATCGTGCGAGAGAGATAAAAAAAAAAGATAGAATTGAACAACCGTACAGGCATCTTTTGCGTATTGCATACGGCTCTACTATGGAATTGATTTCTACCTTACATCGAAGAAATAGAAAATAGACTGGGTCTATCAGACCCAGATCAGTATCAGTAAATGATCCAATAACCATCCTTCCTTTTGGGAGTATTTCTAAAATACTATGATGGTTCCGTTGCTTTATTATTTCGTCTGTTCTTCAGCAATCCCAAAGTGTCTTTTTTTTTTTTTTCAAATAGTTGATATATATATATATTCTTTCATAACATAAATATTGTTAAACCTTTCCGGTGTAAAAACCGAAAACAAAAAAGTTTGTGACACTGAAATAGGCTCCCGATGGATCATATAAAATGGTAAATACGTCTTTTTTCATACTACTCTTTCGATACATAATCGAATGGTTTTGGAAATTGGGGAAAAAAATGCATATCGAACTCGAAGTGCCATGCTATTATTACTTAATATTTATATGGCGAAGGCATAGTCTTCTTTTTTTTTCTCAAATAAAAGACTCATTGGCGCCAAGCGTGAGGGAATGCTAGACGTTTGGTAATTTCTCCTCCTGCCAAAAGAAAAGATCCCATTGAAGCGGCTAATCCCATGCATACTGTCTGTACATCGGGTTGTACAAATTGCATAGTATCATAAATTGCTATTCCGGGTATTACCCATCCGCCCGGAGAATTTATAAACAGATACAAATCTTTGTTATCGTCCTCCATACTGAGATATATCATAAGGCCAATAAGTTGATTCGATATTTCACTATCAACCTCTTGACCTAAAAAAAGGAGTCTTTCTCGATAAAGTCGGTTGATTAGGATAAGATTTTATCCTTTAAGAGCCGTACATGCATCTTTTGATGCATACGGTTCACAAAAGATCGCAAAAATAAATCAATGTGTAGATTTCAATCCTCTTTACTTTTTATTTTAAGAATGGACTTTTTAGAACTTCTAAGGAAGGGAAAGGTCTTTTTCTTACATTATTTCAAGAAAGACGACTTTTGACCCCTTATCTATATGAATATATATTCCATATATAATAGAATATAAGAAATATATATATATAATGTATTAAACTTATTGAACTAACTTCTCATTGATGTATTTTTTTTCATCGAGATCGAATCCAAATCACAATGTAATTTTCTTGTTTCTGAATGGGCTTCTTCAATTCTTTTCTTTTAGGTTTCTGTTCTACTCTGAGTAAAGATCTGCCCGATTTTGATTTGCACATATAGGACAAATACTGCAATACTACATCTTTTTGCTACGACTTCCCTTTTTTTCTGTGAATTTTTTATTTCATGTTTTCTGGCACATATATGACATGCTAGAAGTAGTAATCGTAGATATATTACCAATTGGTTTTTTTTTATAAACAGAGCCTGGATGCTTCATTTTATTGGTCCAGCCAAGCCAACCATAAATAATTCAAAATTGAGAATAGTAATCTGGATACCCCCTCAAAAAACCAAAAAATCGAT